CCATTGAATTAACTGAACAAGCAGACACAAAAGGAATTCAAGTACAAATTGCAGGGCGTATCGACGGAAAAGAAATTGCCCGTGCTGAATGGATCAGAGAGGGTAGGGTTCCCCTACAAACCATTCGAGCTAAAATTAATTATTGTTCCTATAGAGTTCGGACTATCTATGGGGTATTAGGCATCAAAATTTGGATTTTTATAGACAAGGAAGAGGACTAAGAAAAAGTACTAAGAAAACTTTCATTGTTTTTCCCTTCTATGCATTGATTGAACAAAAAAAGGAAACCCGTTCATTCTTTTTCGGGTCAATCAAACTAATTCTTAATTCTATAGGATTGAATAAAAAGTTGATTCACTTTGTGATAGAATTGCTATGCTTAGTGTGTGACTCGTTGGGTTTTTTAGGGTTAGGATTAAAAACCCGATAGTATGAAAACCAACTCATCACTTCGTATTATCTGGATCGAAAGAACCAGTCAAGATATGAATGATTTATCATATCTTTGTAGCAACTGAAATTTTTTTGAATAAACTTGAATTCTAAGTTTCAAGGAAAATACAGAAGAAAGGTGTGGATAAAGGGAAGGGTGAGAGAAAGAGAGAAAAAGAATATCTATGATATAGAATTCCAATATGTAAGGTCTATGAGTCATCTCAGAAAGTGTAATAAAGCATCAATACTAAAACTAAATTCATTGATCCATAATGAAATATTAAATGAATTTTTCTTATATATTTTATAAGAAAAAAAAGAGCTTCGAGCCAATAAAGACTAAGAAGGTTGACTCAAAAACAAATTGTCTTATGAGCTCCGTTCTAGAATTCTGACCTAACCATTTAAGTACGAGGCGGTGGGAACGATGAGACCTGTGACTAAAAAAGATTTTATTGAACAAACGAATCTTACTCATTCACTAGTAGGGATGGCGAAATGAACCGGAAATCAATTCATCTATTCTGCGAAGTCACAAACAAGCGCTACGACTGAATATAGAGATTACAAGAGTAAATATTCGCCCGCGAAAGCTTTTTTTCTTTGACTTGGTAAACTTGGATAAAGGACAAAAGAAACGAAAGATTTATTAGAACGTTAGAGAAAACTATTATTTAGTAAATTTTTTCGAAAAATGTTCGAATATCTACTCAAATTAATTGAAATTCAATTTCGAATCCTTTTATTCGTATTCGCGAGGAGCTGAATGAGAAGAAACTCTCATGTCCAGTTCTGTAGTAGAGATAGAATTCGGAAACAACTATCAACTATAACCCCAAAAGAACTAGATTCCGTAAACAACATAGAGGAAGAATGAAGGGAATATCTTATCGAGGTAATCATATTTGTTTTGGTAAATATGCTCTTCAAGCACTTGAACCCGCTTGGATCACATCTAGACAAATCGAAGCGGGTCGACGAGCAATGACACGAAATGCACGCCGCGGAGGAAAAATATGGGTCCGTATATTTCCAGACAAACCAGTTACAGTAAGACCTGCTGAAACACGTATGGGTTCGGGGAAAGGATCCCCTGAATATTGGGTAGCTGTTGTTAAACCGGGGCGAATACTATACGAAATGGGTGGAGTAAGCGAAAATATCGCTAGAAGGGCTATTTTAATAGCAGCATCCAAAATGCCTATACGAACTCAATTTATTATTTCGGTCTAAAAATGTGGAACCAACAGAAATGAGTTTTGGGAATGAAAGAAAATCGCAGGTTTCTTTTTTTGGACAAAAAAATATCTCTTTTATTTTCTTCATCTTTTGCATTGGAAGAATAGACCAAAAAATTGATATGATTCAACCTCAGACCCATTTGAATGTAGCGGATAACAGCGGGGCTCGAGAATTGATGTGTATTCGAATCATAGGAGCTAGTAATCGTCGATATGCTCATACTGGTGACGTTATTGTTGCTGTGATCAAAGAAGCAGTACCAAATATGCTCCTAGAAAAATCCGAAGTAGTCAGAGCTGTGATTGTTCGTACCTGTAAAGAACTTAAACGTGACAGCGGTATGATAATACGATATGATGACAATGCTGCAGTTGTGATTGATCAAGAAGGAAATCCAAAGGGAACTCGAATTTTTGGTGCAATTCCCCGGGAATTAAGACAATTAAATTTTACTAAAATAGTTTCATTAGCTCCTGAGGTATTATAAAATAAGATCGTGATATCTTTGATTTATTTGACAGATTTATTTGACAGAAATAGATTAATAACTAAATAAATTCGTAGTATTATGTTTCACGTATACACCTTGAACAATTCATATTTCTAAACCAATAAAAACCGAAAAACATGTTGATTATATCCAATTTGAAAACACCAATCATCTTAGTTCATCATGGGTAGAGACACTATTGCTGAGATAATAACCTCCATACGAAATGCTGATATGGATAGAAAAAGAGTTGTTCGCATAGCATCTACTAATATTACCGAAAATATTGTTAAAATACTTTTCCGCGAAGGTTTTATCGAAAACGTCCGAAAACATCGAGAAAAAAACAAATATTTTTTGGTTTTAACCCTGCGACATAGAAGGAATAGGAAAAGACCCTATAGAAATTTTTTAAATTTAAAACGGATTAGTCGACCGGGTCTACGAATCTATTCCAACTCTCAACGAATTCCTAGAATTTTAGGTGGGATGGGAATTCTAATTCTTTCTACTTCTCGAGGTATAATGACAGACCGGGAGGCTCGACTAGAAGGAATCGGCGGAGAAATGTTGTGTTATATATGGTAATCCTTTTAATATCCAAATGGAATCCGAAACCTCTTCTTATTTGTAAAAAGAAGAAAGAGGATCAGTTGTCTAATATCCTTTCTTCTCCATTAGTTGATACTTCAGGGGGGCTTTACCTGGAATGAAAGAACAAAAATGGATTCATGAAGGTTTAATTACTGAATCACTTCCCAATGGCATGTTCCGGGTTCGCTTAGATAATGAAGATCTGGTTCTAGGTTATGTTTCAGGAAAGATCCGACGTAGTTTTATACGGATACTGCCGGGAGATAAAGTCAAAATTGAAGTAAGTCGTTATGATTCAACCAGAGGACGTATAATTTATCGACTCCGAAACAAGGAGTCGAAAGATTAGGTGGTTTTTATTCACTACGATTCGAGATGAAAAATTTCAAGAAACTTCTTTTCTACCAAAAAGCAGATTCCGAATTAAGATAAGGAATAAGAAATATGAAAATAAGAGCTTCCGTTCGTAAAATTTGTGAAAAATGTCGACTAATCCGCAGGCGGGGGCGCATTAGAATAATTTGTTCCAACCCGAGACATAAACAAAGACAAGGATAATCAGACTTGCTAAAGTACTCAATATACAAATAAAGAATCTCTTTTGACATGAAATGGATATATCCATATATTTCTGACTCATATTTATGAGATGATACAATATGGCAAAAGCTATACCGAGAACCAGTTCACGTAAGAATGTACGTATTGGTTCACGTAAGAGTGCACGTAGAATCCCAAAGGGAGTTATTCATGTTCAAGCAAGTTTCAATAACACCATTGTCACGGTTACAGATGTACGGGGTCGGGTGGTTTCCTGGTCCTCGGCCGGTACTTGTGGATTCAAGGGTACGAGAAGAGGGACACCCTTTGCCGCCCAAACAGCAGCAGCAAATGCTATTCGTACAGTAGTAGATCAAGGTATGCAACGAGCCGAAGTCATGATAAAAGGCCCCGGTCTCGGAAGAGACGCAGCATTACGAGCTATTCGTCGAAGTGGTATACTATTAACTTTTATACGGGATGTAACCCCTATGCCACATAATGGCTGTAGACCTCCGAAAAAAAGACGTGTGTAGAAATGAACAGTGAAGAAATTTCAAGAGAAACAAGAGAAATAAAAAATTCAATCAAATCAAAAAATATTACTATGGTTCGAGAGAAAGTAACAGTATCTACTCGGACACTACAGTGGAAGTGTGTTGAATCAAGAACAGATAGTAAACGTCTTTATTATGGGCGCTTTATTCTATCTCCACTTATGAAAGGACAAGCCGACACAATAGGCATTGCGATGCGAAGAGCTTTGCTTGGAGAAATAGAAGGAACATGTATCACACGTGTAAAATCTGAGAACGTCCCCCATGAATATTCTACTATAACGGGTATTCAAGAATCGGTCCATGAAATTTTAATAAATTTGAAAGAAATTGTATTGAGAAGTAATCTATACGGAACTTGTAACGCGTCTATTTCGGTCAGGGGTCCTGGCTATGTAACTGCTCAAGATATCATCTTACCACCTTATGTAGAAATTGTCGACAATACACAACATATAGCTAGCTTGACAGAACCAATTCGTTTGTCTATTGAATTAGAAATCGAGAGAAATCGTGGCTATCTTATAAAAATGCCGCATAACTTGCAAGATGGGAGTTATCCTATAGATGCTGTATTCATGCCTGTTCGAAATGTGAATCATAGTATTCATTCGTATGAGAATGGGAATCAAAAACAAGAAATACTCTTTCTCGAAATATGGACAAATGGGAGTTTAACTCCGAAAGAAGCACTTCATGAAGCCTCCCGGAATTTAATTGATTTATTTATTCCCTTTTTACAAAAGGAAGAAGAGAACTTACCTTTAGAGGACAATCAACACATGGTTCCTTTATCCCTTTTTTCTTTTCACAATAAATTGGATAAACTCAGAAAAAACAAAAAAAAAATAGCAGTGAAATCGATTTTTATTGATCAATCCGAATTTTCTCCCAGGGTCTATAATTGCCTCAAAAGGTCCAATATATATACATTATCGGACCTTTTGAATAAGAGTCAAGAAGATCTTAGGAAAATTGAACATTTTTGCCTAGAAGATATAAAAGAGATATTGGGCATTTTAGAAAAACATTTCGCAATTGATTTACCAAAAAAGAAATTTTGAATCTATTGAATTTTTTTGGTCTATTTTGAATTAAGATTCAAAACCTATTTGAATCTGTAGCACAATTCATCTATTCGA